GCCTGATTGAAGGTAATGTCAGAATTTTATATTTCTAGATATAATTCCTTCATCTATTCACTTGATCTTTTTTCTATCCATCTTATATCAATAAGATAGATTAAGGGGCAGTAGTAGAGAAAGTTATACAAAGCTATATACGAGTCATCCCCCCCTCGTTTTTTGTATTTCATTGATTGAATTTGAATTTCGTTTGATTAAGACGAAGTTCCGTAAAAACCTCCGCTTTCTTTGAAATATCATGAACAGTTCCTGTAGGTTGAGCTCCTTTTTCAAGGAAATATAGAATAGCAGGAACATTTGAATAAGTTTGATTCTTTATCGGATCATAAAAACCCACTTTCCGAAGATCTCTTCCTTCTCTTCGGGATCGAGCATCAATTGCAACGATTCGATAGACGGCTCATTGGGATAGATGTAGGTGAACAATACCCCCCCCCCCTAGAAACGTATAAGAAGTTTTCTCCTCGTACGGCTCGAGAAAAAATGATTCAAAGTTATGTCGATGTATAGAATTCCAATGGCAAATAGATCTATAAAATCATCAAATTCATTAGACTATGATTTAATTTAAGTCCTTTTTTTTGTTCTTCTTTCCCCAAAAATATAAAATCATTCGTACTCATAACTCAAGTTGGATAACTCTCAAATAGCTCAAAGGACAACCCTTAGGCATTTCATTTATTGAGCGGTCTCTAACCCCCTTTTTGTTTGTCTCGTTTAAAATCTATTGTATTCGTCATTCTGATCCTAATCCTAGTTTTTGAGACAATTGAAAACGGCGTTTCCTTGTTCCGGGATCCTTTATTTCTGTTTTAAATCATTGGGTTTAGACATTACTTCGATGATCCTTAATCCTTTCAAAATGGCAGCAACATACCTTTTTTTTGTGATTTATTTTTATCAAAGAATCATACGAACGGTTGATTCCCGCACGATACACTTTTGATTGAAAGTGTTCTACAAATTCAAACAAATTTTCTTTTTGGATTTTAAACTTGCTTGAATTGTATCCTTTCGTCTATATCGAAGATATACTTACAAAGTATTTCCAACTTCTTGATTGGCACTAACCCTAGATCCTTGCCCCCGAGAAATGAATCAATACTTTCTACTCGAGCTCCATCATGTACTATTTACATTACAACCCAACAAAAAAAGAAAAGAGGGGTTCTTCTAGTGGAGCAGAACAAACGATGTCGAGCCAAGAGCACCTTCATTCCTATATAACTATATAATAAAATTTGAATATAAAAAAATGGTGGGTGTAAAAATCCACAACTGATCATGTCCTTCAAGTCGCACGTTGCTTTCTACCACATCGTTTCAAACGAAGTTTTACCATAACATTCCTCTAGTTTGGAGCCGGTATGTAATTGATTCAATTATGGAACCATGAATAGTCATTGTTTTAGTCGGTACATAGTAATCTATACTTGTTTCTTTTTTTTTATGGATGTGTAGATATTTTTCTGAAGATGTCTCATCAAGAATTCAACTTAATCCCGTATTTTATTGTATGAATGCAACATTTTTTATTAGATTTTCTTATATCTATAATCTAGATAGATTATCTATCTATAAAATGATTTATATTTTTATATCTTTTATACCTATAAAATTACATATAAATATAAAATTAGATATTCTAATATCTATAATTTATCTATAATATATCTATAATATATAAATAGTATAATAATAGAATATCTATAATATATAAATAGTATAATAATAATAGAATATCTATAATTATATATATATTATTATAAATATTCTAAAATAATTATAGATATGATAAAATATAATATTATTATATATTTTATAATACATAATATAATAGACATTTATATTTATATATTTATAAAAATTTTTATAAAAATCAAATTTATATAAAAATAAAAGGATACAAATATAAAATAAATGAGTTATTTTTGAATCTGCATCTTCAAGTGACACAATAGGATAGATTCATCAATCTAATACTTCTTCAAGTACGAAAGACTAATCTAATAATAAATCATTACAAATATTTAATTGAAAAAATTGACTACTTCGACATCATTACATCATTATTTGAGTTGAATAAAGTTTTACAAACAATAAAAAAAACCGCATTTGATCCTTATAAATAAGAGAGATAAATCCATGTTTCGTTTTGAACTGAACCAACAATGATTTAAAGCAAATAGATAGATCAAAAACAAATCCAATTTCTCTTCGTTTTTTTTCGTGAAGAAGATTTAGATCCTTATTCTTTCATATGATTGATAAAATAAGAACCGAAAGAATAGGAGATTTCTGTATCTTAGACTGAACAATTGTTACTGGAAGTAATTATGGATATTCTATGTGAAATATTTTAATTTAAAAAATTTTAAAGATCATAAATCTTTTTCACGAAAATCGAAACCTCATTGTCGCTGAAATAGAACGATAACAAATACATACATCTAAAAATTTCCTTCCTCATTTTTTAGGTATTTTGTTATATTTTGTTTGACTTGAGGTTCAGTAATCTTTCTGTAATTTTTCCATAAGAATCTTTCCATAAAGTAAAAAGTAAATAGAATGTATGAATTGCCCCGTCTGAATTGTTACATAGATTTACAATAATAGATTTACAATAATTCATTAGAGCCAAAGACGAAATACCTAAAACTGAGGTTCAAAGAAAATGGATTTGTTACATATGTAACTTGATTGTTTGTTAATGAGATTTGTACAGACACCGATATTGAAATTGATACCTTCCACTACTGATCTATTTACTGATCTATTTCACAAATAATATGGGATGATGAATCATAAATAAAAAAAAAGATCCTCTTTTACGGGATGCTAGACTATCTTGTCTAGGTACAAAGCCAAACGAGTCTTTGTTCCTATTTTTTTTTTAGTTTCCCCTAACCTAGCCTTAAGAGATTTAATCCCATTAATTGAATTCCATTAGTACCAAGAAAACCCTCTTGTTTATTTTTTAATAAAACAATCCACAGAGAATTAATAATTAGGCTACCTCATTTAAGGGATAGGGAATAATAGATAGGGAATATAGAGGCTTTTCTTTCGGATTTCGATCTAGAATGCATCATTGAGAATGCAAATGGATATGAGACGTAAGGTTTTTCTAAGTAACTAACCTTCAATATGAAGGGGATGGGCATAGAATCAAAGGCCCCTCCGACTTTTAAAGCAATCTTTATTCTGATCTAATTGGTATGCTCTGGGACGGAAGGATTCGAACCTCCGAATAGCGGGACCAAAACCCGTTGCCTTACCACTTGGCCACGCCCCATTTAGATTTCTAGTCGACACTAATAAACACTAATATTGTTATTAGTCGTTCGTCAATTCCAGTCCAAATATTTATGGAATAGATTAGATTGTTGCTAGGATTTTGACACGTATAGACATAGAATTAAACTGAATTTATTGATCATTACATATAATTCAATTAAGATATTTATGAAAGTATGATTTCTTCTATTCTCTTTTGAGACTTGAAGTATTCTTGATTGGGTTAGTTAAAAGAAAAAGAAGGATTTTTTGGTCTACCCTACTTTATTCTTTTTTCCCTTATATCAATACCATATCAATAACTCAATCAAAATTCAATTATCTCCAAGAACAAAATGTTTGTTATGCTTAATATCTTTAGTTTGATCTGTATCTGTCTTAATTCTGCCCTTTATTCGAGTAATTTTTTCTTCGCCAAATTGCCCGAAGCCTATGCTTTTTTGAATCCAATCGTAGATGTTATGCCAGTCATACCTCTGTTCTTTTTTCTCTTAGCCTTTGTTTGGCAAGCCGCTGTAAGTTTTCGATGAAATATTTAATACTGCCCTAGAAAAATTCATGATTTCTTCGAGAAAAAAAATTCTAACAATTGATAAGATTAGAAAAATCTTAGATTATGAACCCTCAATTAAAACATTGAAAGTCAAAGTATCGGATAGTCGCAATAAATCTGTATCACCTCATTCTAACCCTTTCCTTTTTCCAGTGAAAGGCACTATTAATTAGGGTCCCCCACAATATCTAATTGTGGGTATGAAAGAAAATTTTGGCAATGAAAGACTCTTAATTACAAATGATTTTTTGAAAATGCTTTTCCATTTCTAGAAACTACTTCTCATGTCTTGGTGTCAAAATAGGAGTCAAAATAGGATATGTGGTATAAAAATGGAAAATCTATTCTCTTTTTCCCAAAAAATGATCTTGGAGATTGTGTAATGCTTACTCTCAAACTCTTCGTTTACACAGTAGTGATATTCTTTGTTTCTCTCTTCATCTTCGGATTCCTATCTAATGATCCGGGACGTAATCCTGGGCGTGAAGAATGAAGAATAAAAAATAAAGGCATTTTCCTTACTTGATTTTCAAATTTTCTTCGGATTTTATCTATTCCACACCTTTAACTATGAAAAAAGAAAAAGGGTTCGAGAAATTCGAAAGATAAATAAAATATCAATTCATCAATGGAAACGGAAAGAGAGGGATTCGAACCCTCGGTACGAATAACTCGTACAACGGATTAGCAATCCGCCGCTTTAGTCCACTCAGCCATCTCTCCCATACATAAAGTAAAGATTGAAAAAGTCTTTCTTTATCTTTCTTTATTATTTTTTTATCTCTTTTTATTATATAGATATATACAACTTTTATCAGCAATTCCAATTCCATAAAGTAAGGGCTCGAAAAATATATTTCCAATAGAAATATAGAAAAAAAAAGAATCTTTCTTTGAGTTTGTTCAAAAGGGCCTTTTTATTTTATTCCCACGGCCCGGATAGGTACTGACCTATCCAGGCCCTTTTTTGTTCCAATGAATCATAGATAGAAAAAAATTTATCTGATTTGAAAACAAAAATGCTTGTTATTAAAGCAACAACAATAATAAGAAGAACTATTTCCATTCCTATGATATAGAGTCAAAATAGAATCAAAATGTGAGTTCTTCTTATTATTTTATAATTCTTTTTTTCTTGTTTTTTTCT